AGGAATACAATACTTCCGAGTTGAAGAGAAGTATCCAAAAAACATGTCTTATTTTTTCAATAATCCATATTTGTAGCAATGAAATACTATTGTCCTCCCCGATATATGATCAATTACAAATATCTATGATATGTCTTCTCTATAAAGGACCGGAAATACCTTGCTTACGTATCATTGGAAAGTGCATTAACATAAATACGGCAGTAAGGAGAGGCAATACAAAAGTGTGTAAACTATAAAAACGAGTTAAAGTGGATTGGCCCACACTAGCACTTCCACGTAATAACTCTACTAAAGGCGATCCTATTACAGGAATAGCTTCAGGTACGCCTGTCACGATTTTTACTGCCCAATAACCAATTTGGTCCCGAGGTAAGGAATAACCAGTTACACCAAAAGATGCAGTCAATACAGCCAAAACCACACCCGTAACCCAAGTTAATTCGCGAGGTTTTTTAAATCCACCTGTGAGATACACACGAAATACGTGCAGGATCATCATGAGAACCATCATACTTGCTGACCATCGATGAACTGATCGGATTAACCAACCAAAGTTGGCCTCAGTCATGATGTATTGAACAGAGGAAAAAGCCTCTGTAACGGTTGGACGATAGTAAAAAGTCATAGCAAAACCCGTAGCTACTTGTACTAGAAAACAAGTAAGTGTGATCCCCCCTAAACAATAAAATATGTTGACATGAGGAGGAACATATTTACTAGTTATATCATCTGCAATCGCCTGAATCTCAAGACGTTCCTCAAACCAATCATATACTTTATTGAGATAGGTAACCCAATGGAACTCCCCCTCTGAGAACCGTATATGAGAATTTCATCTCGTACGGCTCAAGCGGAAACACACAAATACTGATTTCAACGGATATATAATAGAAAGTTAAAAACTTCATTAACCACTTGATTCGATTTGCCTCGAAGATACGAAGTAACAAAAATCCGGAATCTCTTCTTTGTGATGATAATGCCAAAAAATATCAAGTTGGCTCATCTGTCTTTCTTTATGTTGATCGTTACAGGCCTCTTGAATCTTCTCTTCCCTATTTTTTATTTGTTATTTGATTTATTGTTTTTTTTGTGCGTACTGCGGATTTACTCTTGTTTTACTATTGATAGGAATTCTCTTGTTGAGACCCTATGAATCAATTGAAACCTCAGATTCATACTAGAACCACGATGATTTAGCCTCAAGCTAAACTCAAAGGTTCTCTGAGTAAGAACCTTTGATGATCACTTATTGAATGAATGGATGTAATGACTCAACAAAATCTAGAGAAAGAGTTATCCTTCGGTCAAAATAAATCTGAAGGAATAAAATTTGTTTGATTTAGGAAATACCTATTTGAATTTTTTTTGAGTCCGGTTGCGAGGTCTGAATAAATAGTAGGTATGAATCATAGTTCAAATATTTCTTTTCTTGATCTATTCTATATATTCCGTGCCCCAAGATACTAGAATAAATATCCGACGAGGTAGAATCATCTTGATAGAGATAACAGGTTCATTCTATGTATTATCAATAGGATCAATTATAACAAGTCACACACTCATATTCCGGAAATACCGAAACAAATAAATTCCACGGTCGAACTACCAGAATAGAATGGTCTAGAAATCCAAGTCTAAAGTAATTTTTTCTTTGATTGAAAGACTAGGACTTCATAGTTCTTATAAACCTAACTCATTGAAATTCCATCCAGTAAAACGGAAGAATTATAAATTTCCAAAATAATAGATAGGAATATCGCAAATAGAGCCATTGCGACCCCCATAAGTGGTGTAGTCCCCCATCCCGGAGCTACTTTACCATATTCCGAATTCAATGGTTTCAATAAATCCCCTACAGTAGTTCGTCTTGGCCCAGATCTAGAACTATCCTCAACGGTTTGTGTAGCCATAAATCCTATTTAATGATTGGTTGAGATCTGTTGACTTTGTATACTATTCCGTTGTAGTTGTAAATAAACGATCTTATCGTAGATCCATTGTGATCTTGAAATTATCTAAAAATGGAAACAGCAACCCTAGTCGCCATCTCCATATCTGGTTTACTTGTAAGCTTTACTGGGTACGCCTTATATACCGCTTTTGGGCAACCCTCTCAACAACTAAGAGATCCATTCGAAGAACACGGGGACTAGTTGAAGTAATGAGCCTCCCAATATGGGAGGCTCATTACTTCAATTAAATTATTTCGAAAGGTTATTTCATTTTTTTAGTCGGAACCTTAGGTGGTTCTCGAAAAAAGATAGCGAAAAAAATTATCCCTAAAGTCGAGACTAAAAGGAATGTATAAACCAATGCTTCCATGGATTCGATCGTGGTTTACAATTATAGCTTCCACACCTATTCATTTGGGATCATTTACCATATCATATAAAGAAAGAAAAAAAGTCAAAGAAAAGATGGTGATTCAAGTCAAGATTTCTCTGATACCCAATGTCAAATAAAAAAAAAATAGAGGCGAAAGATACCACAACAATGTTGTATCAGACTACTTGTCTCCTTGTAGTTGGATCTCCAAGTTTTTGGAATGCTCCAAATTCCACTTGAGCATCCAAATCTGGATCAATACCAGCAAAAACATCTCTGAACAAGGTTCTAGCGCCATGCCAAATGTGTCCGAAAAAGAAGAGCAAAGCAAACGTAGCATGCCCAAAAGTGAACCAACCCCTTGGACTGCTACGAAAAACACCATCGGATTTCAAAGTAGCCCGATCTAATTCAAAAATTTCACCTAATTGGGCACGTCTAGCATATTTTTTCACAGTAGCAGGATCAGAATAACTTACTCCATTAAGTTCGCCACCATAGAACTCAACAGTAACACCTACTTGTTCAACACTATACTTTGATTCTGCCCTTCTAAAAGGAACATCAGCTCTCACAATTCCGTCTTCATCTACCAAAACTACCGGAAATGTTTCAAAAAAAGTAGGCATACGACGTACAAAAAGCTCGCGCCCTTCTTTATCTCTAAAGACGGGGTGTCCTAACCATCCAACAGCAATTCCATCCCCATTGTCCATTGAGCCTGCTCTGAATAATCCCCCCTTTGCCGGATTATTACCAATATAATCATAAAAAGCTAATTTTTCGGGAATTTTAGACCAAGCTTCCGATAAACTAAGATTTTCGGCTAGCCCGGCACTAACTCTTCGATATATTTCTTGCTGAAAGTATCCCTGATCCCACTGATAACGAGTAGGACCAAATAATTCGATTGGGGTAGTTGCTGAACCATACCACATAGTTCCAGCAACAACAAAAGCTGCAAAAAAAACAGCAGCGATACTACTGGAAAGTACAGTTTCAATATTGCCCATACGTAATCCTTTGTATAGACGTTGAGGCGGACGAACACTAAGATGGAATAGGCCTGCTAATATGCCCAATGTACCCGCTGCAATATGATGAGAGGCTATTCCTCCCGGAACAAAAGGATCAAAACCTTCCGCGCCCCACGCTGGATTTACAGATTGTACTTTTCCAGTTAGTCCATAAGGATCGGACACCCATATTCCAGGACCATACAAACCTGTTACATGAAATGCGCCAAAGCCAAAGCAAGCTACCCCTGAGAGAAATAAATGAATTCCAAAGATCTTGGGCAAATCCAAAGAAGGTTTTCCCGTACGTTCATCACAGAATATTTCTAGGTCCCAATATACCCAATGCCAGATAGCTGCCAAGAAGCACAAACCGGAAAACACTATGTGTGCCCCTGCCACACCTTCATAACTCCAAATACCCGGATTTGTTATAGTTCCTCCTGAAATACTCCAACCGCCCCACGAATTGGTTATTCCTAAACGAGTCATGAAGGGTATAACGAACATACCTTGTCTCCACATCGGATCAAGAACGGGATCAGAGGGATCAAAAACCGCTAATTCATATAAAGCCATCGAACCAGCCCAACCAGAAACTAGAGCTGTATGCATTATATGAACAGAAAGCAATCGACCGGGATCATTCAATACGACAGTATGAACACGATACCAAGGTAAACCCATGGAAATACCTCTTTATCAAAGAAAAATAGACACTATGCCACTTTATTTTATCGCATTGGAAAAGACTATATATACTAACCATGTACCTAACCTTTTCAGTAGATTCCGTATCAGAAAGGATTAATATTTATTCCATTCCATTGAAAATAACGTGAAAATAACGGAACAATTTTGTTCGTAAGAACAAAGAGAAGCAGATCTATTCTATACCCGATAAGTACCAATACGCAATGGGAGGATTGGTCCCATTTTTGGGGAACGAATGGATAGATACTTGTTTATCATTCGAACGATCGATTTCTTCGTTCAAATTTTTTCTTTATTCATTCTGTCTTACTCTATAAACTTTCCAATCTATGTATCAAATAGAATAAAGAGAAAAAAGGGATGAAGACAATAAACCATTGATTGTTACGTTTCCATATTAAAGTGAAGTATAGTACTAAATTTTTTTCTTTAATTTAATGCCCATTGGTGTTCCAAAAGTACCTTTTCGGAGTCCTGGAGAGGAAGATGCGGTTTGGGTTGACGTATAGTGCGACTTGTCAGACATATTGGGTCATATGGGATTTACCCGTTCTCTCCCCTGATCGAGATATCCTCTGTTTCGCCCAAGAGATATTGTATTGAGTGAGGCATCAATCAATCATTCGGAGCGTGAAGTGCAATTAGATCAATTTATTTTATATTGGGGATCAATATTATCAATTTAGAAGAATTTATGGTTTACTTGGACTGATAAAATAAAGTATCCAGGCTCCGTTCAGAAAATACCAAATCGATAACAAATTGTTAATATAATATATGTATGATTACCACTTGTATCATAAATGATTCTTATACCTACTATTACTATAGTAGTGATAGTAGTGATCCCAAATTTCCGACCAACGGAATAGTATGATGAATACATCAAATAGTTTTGGGAAAGCAAGACACGAAATTAACAAAAAAAAGAAGTCATAA